GGATAGATACGACCAAATCAATTCTAACTCGACAAATAGAAAACTTTTCATCAAGGAAAGATCCTTCCTTCGCGGCTGAGGGACTAGGGGATAAAGATCCTTTATTTTTGGTGAAAAACAATTAAATTAAAACCAATTAAAGATATATCTATTCATGTTTGCGAAGACAAGGCTCCCAGCTTCTTCTGATTCGGCTATTTATACCGAATTAAATATTAAATCAAAGATTTTTCCCTTTTTGCTTTCTCAACAAGAACCCCTTATCTTATTCCATAGATCTATTACAAATTAATGAATCAGTAAGGACGGGTATTCTATTTTCATCATAGAATGATTATTCAACTCTTTTTCCTATTTGGATCATAATTCAATCAAAACTTTTATAGAGTTATCCTAATCTCTAGGAAAAATTAGGAAAAATTCCTTGATTCTTCAACTTCGATGAAATAGGACTAGTTCCCGTCATTGGTATACTACTGCATGAAATCGAATCGGATTAAAATCTTTCTTATTTGTTTTATTATAAATTCTGAAGAAACAATTTGATTTTTGAGTAGTAAGGTGTATATTTTTTTTTATTTTTTTTATTAGGCTGTTTTGTTTTTATGTTATTTCGTACTGTACAATTACTTTCTGTGTAGGATCGTTTTCCACGAGAGGTAATGAAAAGAATTATAGAATGGATTGTTATCTATGCCTAGATCGCGGATAAATGGAAATTTTATTGATAAGACCTTTTCAATTGTAGCCAATATCTTATTACGAATAATTCCGACAACTTCAGGAGAAAAAGAGGCATTTACCTATTACAGAGATGGTGCGATTTGATTTTTTTTATTTCTCGCTATCAGTCTTAGTAAAAAGACACCTGATTCCGAATAGAAAGAAAAAATATTATTAAAAGAAATCTACGCTTGTTGAAGGTGAAGTTTGGAAATAGAACAATTCCTTCTGTCGTGTATCCCCGATTAATGCAGCCTCCGATGCTTCAATTATCGATTCTAGTATTGAGCGAAAGGTTATACCTATAGGTTCTTCGGTCAATCTTGCTCCACTAGTTCCAATAGGCAGCATAGGGGAAGAAGCACTACACCTAGGAATCAACACCACGAAAACTTTGTTATAGTTATAAATGAACCCCTTTCCTCATCAGGATTGGGACTAACAAGAATGGTTGGGACAACAAACACCCATCTCCTTCCTACTTTGGATACCCGTATAACCATCGAAGACTGTTGAAGTGACTAATTCCTGGAAATTAGGGGGCGTTGAGAACAAATAAATTGTTGGAGTTACCATTTATATCTAGTACCAACATGCTTGATGTTAAGAAAATATCTTTTGCAGGAAGGTTGGCTAGAGATTTCTTGTAAAAACACTAGCCCCGCTCAGTTCATAATGAGAAAATCTAAATTTTTTTTTTGAATCCATGTATTATTCTTATTATGCACATAAGGGAGGAGCCGTATGAGATGAAAATCTCACGTACGGTTCTGGAACGGAGATTCTTTGAATCGAATGACGACCGTAACGGATGTCGGCTCAATCCGAAGGAAATTATGCGGAAGCTTTACAGAATTATTATGAAGCTATGCGACTAGAAATTGATCCCTATGATCGAAGTTATATACTCTATAACATAGGCCTTATCCACACAAGTAACGGCGAACATACGAAAGCTTTAGAATATTATTTTCGGGCACTCGAGCGAAATCCGTTCTTACCACAAGCTTTTAATAATATGGCTGTGATCTGTCATTACGTGCGACTCTCTCTACTATAGAAAGAAAAAGGGAAAGAAAGATAAAATCCGCTATTAAATAATAGAAACAAACATAGGCTTTCTACATATACATCGTCCAAAACAACGATTTTTATCAGCTGTAGCAAAGAAAAAAACTTCATAGAAGTAGAAATATGAAGAAATAGATATGCCTAGATACTTTAATTCTATGGATAAAGGATCTAATTGATAGAGGAAGAGGAAGCACCGTAAAGATCAATTAGGGAGGTTTTGAGCCGATATAATAAGAACTGCTTACTTAATGGTTAATGGCATGATATAAAAAAAGTTAGGAATCCACTTATGTAATAGAGTCGATCCACTAAAGTAAAGAGCAGCGGTGTAGCATCAGATCCCAAAGATAGTAAGTCTTTTCCGTCTTAGGAGAGAAAGTCTTTTTCATAGATTCTATATAAATTTTGATATAAACCGAGATAGTTAACTTTCAGAAAATTCTAACGATAAGGAAAATATCTATGCTTTATTCGTCTGAAAGTGGGAGAAAAGATAAAACGGATTTTGTTTTGAATCAAAATTCAAGTTTGAAACTCATGTAATTATAATTAACCTCTTTTGGTTAACCCGATAAAAAATGGGATGGGATAAATCTTTGAGAAATCTCATTCAATTGAATTGGTAGATTAAAATAAAAAAGGGGACACCAAAAGAATTGACTGCTGAGCCGTATGAGATAGGAAACTCTCAAGTACGGTTCTT